GCCATGCCTATTCATATGATATCTAATCATATAGATGGTTGGTATCTAAGATAAGCAAATTTATGATATCGGTGTAAATTCAGGTGTTCACAATTTAACCAGAATCATAGATAGTTTTTCAATTTGTATGCAAATAAAGATAAAGAAAAGGAAGTTTTACAATCATTGACTCAAACCCATTGTCGAACCGAATCCCACTGAGTGAAATATGGAGGTACTTATGGCAGAACGGGCCAATCTAGTCTTTCACAATAAAGTGATAGGTGGAACTGCCATTAAACGACTTATTAGCAGATTAATAGATCACTTTGGAATGGCATATACATCGCATATCTTGGATCAAGTAAAGATTCTGGGATTCCGTCAAGCTACGACTACATCCATTTCATTAGGAATTGATGACCTTTTAACAATACCTTCTAAAGGATGGCTAGTCCAAGATGCTGAACAACAAAGTTTGATTTTTGAAAAACATCATCATTATGGGAATGTACATGCAGTAGAAAAATTACGCCAATCTATTGAGATATGGTATGCTACAAGTGAATATTTGCGACAAGAAATGAATCCTAATTTTAGAATGACCGATCCCTTTAATCCAGTCCATATAATGTCTTTTTCGGGAGCTAGAGGAAATGCATCTCAAGTACACCAATTAGTGGGTATGAGAGGATTGATGTCGGATCCACAAGGACAAATGATTGATTTACCTATTCAAAGCAATTTACGCGAAGGACTCTCTTTAACAGAATATATAATTTCTTGCTATGGAGCCCGGAAAGGAGTTGTAGATACTGCTGTACGAACTTCAGATGCTGGATATCTTACACGCAGACTTGTTGAAGTGGTTCAACACATTGTTGTACGTCGAACAGATTGCGGTACCATTCAAGGAATTTCGGTGAATACCCAGAATGGAATGATGCCGGAAAGAATTTTGATACAAACATTAATTGGTCGTGTATTAGCAGACGATATATACAGAGGTTCACGATGCATTGCCGTTCGAAATCAAGATATTGGAATTGGACTTATCAATCGATTTAAAACCTTTAAAACACAACCAATATCTATCCGAACCCCCTTTACCTGTAGAAATACATCTTGGATCTGCCGATTGTGTTATGGCCAAAGTCCTACTCATGGCCACTTAGTGGAATTAGGAGAAGCTGTAGGTATTATTGCGGGCCAATCAATAGGAGAACCGGGCACTCAACTAACATTAAGAACTTTTCATACTGGCGGAGTATTCACAGGAGGTACTGCAGAACATGTGCGAGCAACTTCGAATGGAAAAATAAAATTCAACGAGGATTTGGTTCATCCTACACGTACACGTCATGGGCATCCTGCTTTTCTATGTTATATAGACTTGTATGTAACTATTGAAAGTGGTGATATTATACATAATGTGACTATTCCACCAAAAAGTTTTCTATTAGTTCAAAATAATCAATATGTAAAATCAGAACAAGTGATTGCCGAGATTCGCGCAGGAACATACACTTTGAATTTAAAAGAAAAGGTTCGAAAACATGTCTATTCTAACTTAGAAGGAGAAATGCATTGGAGTACTGATGTATACCATGCATCAGAATTTAGATACAGTAATGTCCATATCTTACCAAAAACAAGTCATTTATGGATATTATCAGGAAGATCATACAGATCCGATTCAGTCTCTTTTTCACTCCGAAAAGATCAAGATCAAATGAAGATGCATTATCTTTCTACTGGGGAAGAAGATAGTAGTAACCTTTTAGTAAGGAATGATCAAGTAAGACATAAATTATTTCGTTTCAATTCTTATGATCTAAAAGAAAGAAGGATTTCAGATTATTCCATATTTAATCAAATCATATGTATAGATCATTGTAATTTTGCACACCCTGCTATTTTCCATGATACTACAGATTTATTAGCAAAGAGGCGAAGAAATAGATTCATCATTCCATTTTCATTCCAATCGATTCAAGAACGAGACAAAAAACAAATGTTAGCTTCCAATATCTCGATTGAAATACCAATCAATGGTATTTTTCGTAGAGATAGTATTCTCGCTTATTTCGATGATCCTCAATACAGAACACAGAGCTCAGGAATTACTAAATATAGGACTATAGGAATAAATTCCATTTTGAAAAAAGAGGATTTTTTAATTGAGTATAGAGGAGTTAAAGAATTTAAGCCAAAATACCAAATCAAAGTGGATCAATTTTTTTTCATTCCCGAGGAAGTGCATATTTTATCAGAATCTTCTTCCATAATGGTACGGAACAATAGTATCATTGAAGTAGATACACCAATCACTTTAAATATAAGAAGTCGAGTAAGGGGGTTGGTCCGAGTGGAGAAGAAAAAAAAAAAGATTGAATTAAAAATATTTTCTGGGGATATCCATTTTCCGGGAGAAATTGATAAGATATCCCGACACAGTGCCATCTTGATACCACCTGGAACGGTAAAAAACAATTTAAAGGAATCAAAAAAAATGAAAAATTGGATCTATGTCCAATGGATCACAATTACAAAAAAAAAGTATTTTGTTTTGGTTCGACCCGTCATTTTATATGAAATAGGGGATGGTATCAATTTAAGAAAACTTTTTCCCCAAGATATGTTTCAGGAAAGAGATAATCTGGAACTTAAAGTTATTAATTATATTCTTTCTGGAAATGGAAAATCAATTCGGGGAATTTCGGATACAAGTATTCAATTAGTTCGGACTTGTTTAGTCTTAAATTGGGATCAAGACAAAAAATTTTCTTCTATCGAAAATGCGCATGCTTCTTTTGTTGAAGTAAGTACAAATGGTTTGGTTCGATATTTCTTAAGAATTGACTTAGTGAAATCCCATATTTCATATATAAGAAAAAGGAATGATCCGCCCAGTTCGGGATTTATCTTGGATCATGAGTCGGATCGGACCAACATCAATCCATTTTTTTTCATGGATTCGAAGGAAAAAATTCAACAATCACTTAGCCAAAATCATGGAACTATTCGTATGTTGTTGAATAGAAATGAGAAATACCGCTCTTTGATAATTTTGTCATCATTTAATTGTTTTCAAACACGATCATTCAATGAGGGAAAATATTACAATGGGATAAAAGAAAGAATTAATAAAATTCAAAGAGATCCTATAATTCCAATTAATAATTCGTTAGGTCCTTTAGGAATAGCCTTTCAAGTTGCAAATTTTTATCCTTTAATAACTCATAATCAGATCTCGATAAATAAAAATTTGCAACTTGAAAAATTAAAAGAAACTTTTCAAGTATTAAGATATTATTTAATGGATGAAAACGAGAGAATTTCTAAACCGGATATATGTAGTAACACCGTTTTCAATCCATTCTTTTTGAATTGGTATTTTCTCCATCATAATTATTGTGAAAAACCATTTACAATAATAAGTCTTGGTCAATTTATTTGTGAAAATGTATGTATAGTTCAAACGAAAAATGCACCACACCTAAAATCAGGTCAAGTTCTAACAGTTCAAATGGATTCTGTAGGAATAAGATCGGCTAACCCTTATTTGGCGACCCCAGGAGCAACTGTTCATGGCCATTATGGAGAAATACTTTCTGAAGGAGATATATTAGTTACATATATATATGAAAAATCGAGATCTGGTGATATAACACAGGGTCTTCCAAAAGTAGAACAGGTATTAGAAGTTCGTTCGATTGATTCAATATCGATGAACCTAGAAAAGAGAGTTGATACTTGGAACGGTCATATAACAAGAATTCTTGGCATTCCTTGGGGATTCTTGATTGGTGCTGAGCTAACTATAGCGCAAAGTCGTATTTCTTTGGTTAATAAAATTCAAAAAGTTTATCGATCCCAGGGAGTTCACATCCATAATAGACATCTAGAAATTATTGTGCGTCAAATAACATCAAAAGTATTGGTTTCAGAAGATGGAATGTCTAATGTTTTTTCGCCCGGTGAACTAATTGGATTATTGCGAGCCGAACGAGCTGGGCGTGCCTTAGAAGAGGCGATTTGCTACCGAGTTCTATTACTAGGAATAACAAAAACATCTCTGAATACTCAAAGTTTCATATCTGAAGCAAGTTTTCAAGAAACTGCTAGAGTTTTAGCAAAAGCCGCGCTTCGGGGTCGTATAGATTGGTTGAAAGGTCTGAAAGAGAATGTTGTTTTAGGGGGAATGATACCTGTTGGTACCGGATTCAAAAGAATAATGCACCGTTCAAAGACAAGGCCAAGGCAATATAACAAGATTACCTTGGAAACAAAAAAAAAAAATTTATTTGAGGATCAAATGAGAGATATTTTGTTTCACCACAGAGAATTATTTTTTGGTTTCATTTCAAAGAATTTTTGCGATACATCAGAGCAATCTAGGATTTAATAATCCCTAATGGCTCCGTCATTTTATATAGAAAAAAATGGCTTGATCATGTATCAATGGCCAATTTTCGGTAGAATAAAAGGTTCCATCGGAACACTTATTTATTTCTATTTCAGTATACATAGTCTCTTTCTTTCATTTCCAAATAAAAAAAAAATTGGATTGGAAATGAAAGAAAAGTGGAGGATTAATATAAATGACAAAAAGATATTGGAACATAATTTTGGAAGAGATGATGGAAGCAGGAGTTCATTTTGGCCACGGTACTAGAAAATGGAATCCTAAAATGTCACCCTATATATCTGCAAAGCGTAAGGATATTCATATTACAAATCTTATTAGAACTGCTCGGTTTTTATCAGAAGCTTGTGATTTAGTTTTTGATGCAGCAAGTATGGGAAAACAATTCTTAATTGTTGGTACAAAAAAAAAAGCAGCGGATTCAGTAACGCGGGCTGCAATAAGAGCTCGGTGTCATTATGTTAATAAAAAATGGCTCGGCGGTATGTTAACGAATTGGTATACTACAGAAACACGACTTCAAAAGTTCCGGGACTTGAGAACGCAACAAAAGACGGGGAGACTCAACAGTTTTCCAAAAAGGGATGCTGCTATATTGAAGAGACAATTATCTCATCTGGAAACATATCTCGGCGGCATTAAATATATGACACGGTTACCTGATATTGTAATAATCATCGATCAACAAGAAGAATATACGGCTCTTCGAGAATGTAGAACTTTGGAAATTCCAACAATTTCTTTAATCGATACAAATTGTGACCCGGACTTCGCCGATATTTCAATTCCAGCTAATGATGATGCTATAGCCTCAATTCGATTAATTCTTAATAAATTAGTATTTGCTATTTGTGAGGGTCGTTCTAGCTATATAAGAAATTCTTGATTAATAATAAGATAAATTATTTGAGTTGGTTAGAGGGACTCATAGATTTAGGAAATCGGTTACTATACTACTAATAAATTAAATTGCACAAAAAAATAAAAATATATAATATATACAAGATCCAGTTGGTAAGTAAGGATTAGAAATTCTCTTCATTTTTTTTTTCATTTTTATTATTAGAGATATAAAGAAGAAACGAAAATTATATGTGATTAATCCTGGTATTCAAAATCAAAAAGGAAAGGAGATGTTTGAATGAAAATAATTCCCTTTCAAGTTCTTATTTTTTAGAGGGCGGGACAATATGAATGTTTTATTATGTTCTATCAACACATTAAAAAGATTATACGATATATCTGCTGTGGAAGTCGGGCAACATTTCTATTGGCAAATAGGGAGTTTCCAAGTGCATGCCCAAGTACTTATTACTTCTTGGGTTGTAATTGCTATCTTGCTAGTTTCAGCCATTCTAGTTATTCGAAATCTGCAAACCATTCCGACTTTTGGTCAGAATTTCTTTGAATATGTTCTCGAATTCATTCGAGACGTGAGCAAAACTCAGATTGGAGAAGAATATGGTCCGTGGGTTCCATTTATTGGAACTATGTTTCTATTTATTTTTGTTTCTAATTGGTCCGGGGCTCTTTTGCCTTGGAAAATAATACAATTACCTCATGGGGAGTTAGCTGCACCCACAAATGATATAAATACTACTGTTGCATTAGCTTTACTTACGTCAGTTGCATATTTCTATGCGGGTCTTTCAAAAAAAGGATTAGCCTATTTTAGTAAATACATCCAACCAACTCCAATCCTTTTACCGATTAACATCTTAGAAGATTTTACAAAACCCTTATCGCTTAGTTTTCGACTTTTTGGAAATATACTAGCTGATGAATTAGTAGTTGTTGTTCTTGTTTCTTTAGTACCTTTAGTAGTTCCTATACCTGTCATGTTCCTTGGATTATTTACAAGCGGTATTCAAGCTCTAATTTTTGCTACTTTAGCTGCGGCTTATATAGGTGAATCCATGGAAGGCCATCATTGACTATTTTTTTCTAAAAAATAGTTTTTTCATTTAGTTTGCTGCACATATACTGTGACTCAAGATAACCTATTTAGGAAACATCAATAAATATATAAAAAGACATTTTGAAAATTTGCAATAAAAAAAATCGAGTAGGAGTGAGGGGGATCCAACTGGGTGTATATAATCTAATCACTATAAAGACAAATCTTTCTTTGTTTTGGAGGTTTCATGATTCGAATTTAATTGAATCTAAAACATAAATAGTTGGTTTACAGCATGGAAGAAACCTCTGTATATGTGATATTATATATGAACTAACCATATATTTAAAATTACCCCACTACTACTGTAAATTTCGATAGGGATTAAAAAAACAAAGCCCTTCCATTTCATTTCATCTCTAATTGTGAATTGAATATTCAATGACTAAAAAATTCAATAAAAAACGAAGAATTCAAAGAATAGTTCAAAACTTAAGTTAATATAAGAATAAAGGTTATACATAGTTCCAAAACAACTAGGTAGGTAGAAACGAAAAAAGAAATTTGGAAGTAATTCATATAGTTCAATAACTATTACTATTTCAATTAGGAATTCTTCTTAATTACATTAACGGAATAAATCTTGGTAATTGCATAATTAAGTCATAATTTATTGGTTGATTATATCATTAACTATTTCTTTATTTTATATTTTGGTTATGAGGAACTTATTATGAATCCAATTATTTCTGCTGCTTCCGTTATTGCTGCTGGCTTGGCCGTAGGGCTTGCTTCTATTGGACCTGGGGTTGGTCAAGGCACTGCTGCAGGGCAAGCTGTAGAAGGGATTGCACGACAACCAGAGGCAGAGGGAAAAATACGTGGTACTTTATTGCTTAGTCTGGCTTTTATGGAAGCTTTAACAATTTATGGGCTGGTTGTAGCATTAGCGCTTTTATTCGCTAATCCTTTTGTTTAATCCTATAATCCTAAAAAAAATCGAAAAATAAAAAGAAATATCCTTTTCCAAATATTCTTTTCCGTGGATTTGCTTTGTTGGTCTTGCTTTTTCAAATTAGATTGTGATTTCACTCCTACAATTATTCGTTCGGGCAAGAACACAGGTGAAGGACTAATTGAAGGGTGAAGAATTCATATACTGATTCGCCTTCTTTTTTAGTCCAATGAATCCCCT